TTAAAAATAAGCTAAATTTAAGCTTTTGGGTTCATACCCCAACTATAAAGGAAATCCTTTTTTTTAAAAATAATAAAGTGCCTGATTAAAGGATTATTCTGATAGGATAAATTAAGTAAATTATTATTTACCTTTATTATATTTTATAGAATCAAACTATATCTAATAGTATCAAAAACTATTGTGCTTCTTACACTAAAATATAATTAATTTATTTATAAATGAATTTTTAATTCTTCTTTTTTTAATTTATTTTAAATTTTATTTTCTTTTAACTCATCTAAGATATTTTTTTTTTTTATTTTAATTTTCAGTACATTAATTTCAATTTCCTCTAATTCATGAATAGGATGTTGAATTGGATTAGAAATTAATCTTTTAAGATTTATCCCCCTAATTTCTAATTCCAATAATTTATTATCTACTGAAGCTTCATTAAAATATTTTCTTACACAATCAATTGCTTCAATTAATTTTTTATTTTCTATTTTAATAAAAATAATATTATTAAAAAATTTTGAAATAAATTTTTTTCTATCAATTATAATTAATTCTTCAATATTAATAAAAATAGGAGCTTCCCCATTCCATTTTTGATTCCCCAATATTGTTGAAGGATTATCTTGATTTAATAATTTTATTCTAATAACATGACAAAAAATTACCCCCATAATTATTTTATCTTATTATTTTAATAAAAATTTTATTTTATTAATTATTATAATCAATGCTATTATTGGAGCATTAGGAGGATTAAATCAAACTTCTTTACGAAAAATTATAGCTTTCTCTTCTATCAATAATTTAAGTTGAATATTATCATCTATTTTAATTAGTGAAAATTTATGATTATTTTATTTAATAATATACTCATTTATAATTAGAATTATATGTTCAATTTTTTATTTTTTAAATGTTTTTTTTATTAATCAATTATTTATTAATAATATAAATTCTTTAATTAAAATTAATTTATTAATTAACTTCTTATCATTAGGAGGATTACCCCCTTTTATTGGATTTTTCCCAAAATGAATTGTAATTAATTTTTTAATTATAAATCAAATATATTTTTTAACTTTTATTCTTATTATAATAAGTTTAATTTTATTATTTTTTTATATTCGTATTATTTATTCAACTTTTATATTTAATTATCTTAAAATAAAATGATTTAAAACATTTATTAAAAATAATAAATTTTTTATAATTAATTTTTTTTCATTTTTTTCTCTTTCAGGAATAATTCTTAGAACTTTTTTTTTCATATAAAAAGGTTTTAAGTTAAATATAAACTAATAGTCTTCAAAATTATTTATAAAGAGTTACTCTTTAAGCCTTAGTATAATATTATTTACTCCTTAAAATTTGCAATTTTATATCATTCTTGAATATAAGGCTAAAAATTATTTCTAATAAAAGAGAAAATTCTCGTTAATAAATTTACAATTTATCGCTTATTAAACTCAGCCATTTTATTATTTATAAATGCGAAAATGACTTTATTCAACAAATCATAAAGATATTGGAACTTTATATTTTATTTTTGGTATTTGAGCAGGAATAGTAGGAACTTCATTAAGTTTATTAATTCGAGCAGAATTAGGAAATCCTGGATCATTAATTGGTGATGATCAAATTTATAATACTATTGTCACAGCTCACGCTTTTATCATAATTTTTTTCATAGTTATACCAATTATAATTGGTGGATTTGGAAATTGATTAGTTCCATTAATATTAGGAGCTCCTGATATAGCTTTTCCACGAATAAATAATATAAGTTTTTGACTTTTACCACCTTCATTAACCCTTTTAATTTCAAGAAGAATTGTAGAAAATGGAGCAGGAACTGGATGAACTGTATATCCTCCTTTATCTTCTAATATTGCTCATAGAGGAAGTTCAGTAGATTTAGCCATTTTTTCCCTTCATTTAGCAGGAATTTCATCAATTTTAGGAGCTATTAATTTTATTACTACAATTATTAATATACGATTAAATAACTTAATATTTGATCAAATACCTTTATTTGTATGAGCTGTAGGAATTACTGCATTTTTACTTTTACTTTCTTTACCTGTTTTAGCTGGAGCTATTACTATACTTTTAACTGATCGAAATTTAAATACTTCATTTTTTGATCCCGCAGGAGGAGGTGATCCTATTCTTTATCAACATTTATTTTGATTTTTTGGTCATCCAGAAGTTTATATTTTAATTTTACCTGGATTTGGTATAATTTCCCATATTATTTCTCAAGAAAGAGGTAAAAAGGAAACTTTTGGATGTTTAGGAATAATTTATGCTATATTAGCTATTGGATTATTAGGATTTATCGTTTGAGCTCATCATATATTTACAGTTGGTATAGATATTGATACTCGAGCTTACTTTACTTCAGCAACTATAATTATTGCAGTACCTACTGGAATTAAAATTTTTAGCTGATTAGCTACTTTCCACGGAACACAAATCAATTATTCACCTTCAATTTTATGAAGATTAGGATTTGTATTTTTATTTACAGTAGGAGGTCTTACAGGAGTAATTTTATCTAATTCTTCTATTGATATTACCTTACATGATACTTATTATGTAGTAGCTCATTTCCATTATGTATTATCTATAGGAGCTGTATTTGCTATTATAGGAGGTTTTATTCATTGATACCCTTTATTCACAGGATTATGTTTAAATCCTTACTTATTAAAAATTCAATTTTTTATTATATTTATTGGAGTTAATTTAACTTTTTTTCCTCAACATTTTTTAGGGTTAGCTGGTATACCTCGTCGGTATTCTGATTATCCTGATTCTTATATTTCTTGAAATATTATTTCATCATTAGGATCTTATATTTCTTTACTAGCTGTTATATTTATATTAATTATTATTTGAGAATCTATAATTAACCAACGAATTGCTTTATTTGCTCTTAACTTACCTTCCTCAATTGAATGATATCAAGCCCTTCCACCAGCAGAACATTCATATAATGAACTTCCAATTTTAAGAAATTTCTAATATGGCAGATTATATGTAATGGATTTAAACCCCATTTATAAAGGTTTATCCTTTTTTTAGAAATAGCAACATGATCTAATCTTAATTTACAAAATAGTGCTTCTCCATTAATAGAACAAATTATTTTTTTTCATGATCACACTTTAATTATTTTAATTATAATTACAATTTTAGTTGGTTATTTAATACTAAGTCTTCTATTCAATAAATATATCAATCGATTTTTATTAGAAGGTCAAATAATTGAATTAATTTGAACTATTTTACCAGCAATCACCTTAATTTTTATTGCTTTACCTTCTCTTCGTCTTCTTTATTTATTAGATGAATTAAATAATCCTTTAATTACTTTAAAATCTATTGGACACCAATGATATTGAAGTTATGAATATTCTGATTTTCATAATATTGAATTTGATTCTTATATAATCCCCTCTAATGATTTACAACCCAGAAATTTTCGTTTATTAGACGTTGATAATCGAATTATTCTCCCTATAAATAATCAAATTCGTATTTTAGTAACTGCAACTGATGTAATTCATTCATGAACTGTTCCTTCTTTAGGGGTAAAAGTTGATGCTAATCCAGGTCGTTTAAATCAAACAAACTTTTTTATTAATCGACCTGGAGTTTTTTATGGTCAATGTTCAGAAATTTGTGGAGCAAACCATAGTTTCATACCTATTGTAATTGAAAGTATTTCAATTAAAAATTTTATTAATTGAATTAATAATTATTCTTCTTCATTAGATGACTGAAAGCAAGTATTGGTCTCTTAAACCACTTCATAGTAAATTAGCAATTACTTCTAATGAAAATAAAGAATTAGTTAAATAATATAACATAAATATGTCAAATTTAAATTATTACTTTAGTAATATTCTTTTATCCCTCAAATAATACCTATTAATTGATTAATATCTTTTTTTTTTTTTATTTGTATTTTCTTAATTTTTAATATTATAAATTATTATATTTATAATATTAATTTTAATAATATTAATAATAACCCTTCTTTAAATTTTAAAAAAAAAAATTTAAATTGAAAATGATAAGCAATTTATTTTCAATTTTTGACCCTTCAACTAATATTTTTAATATTTCTTTAAATTGAATTAGAACAATTTTAGGAATTTTATTTATTCCTTATTCATTTTGATTAATTCCTAATCGCCACTTTATATTTTGAAATTTTATTCTTTCTAAACTTCATAATGAATTTAAAACTTTATTAAAAAATAACTATTTTCAAGGATCTACATTTATTTTTATTTCAATATTTACATTTATTTTATTTAATAATTTTTTAGGACTATTTCCTTACATTTTTACTAGAACAAGTCATTTAACCCTTTCATTATCAATTTCTCTCCCTCTATGATTAAGATTTATAATTTACGGATGATTAAATAATTCACAACATATATTTATTCACATAATTCCTCAAGGAACACCAACAATTTTAATACCTTTTATAGTATTAATTGAAACAATTAGTAATATTATTCGACCAGGAACTTTAGCAGTTCGATTAACTGCTAATATAATTGCAGGCCATTTATTAATAACTCTCCTTAGAGGAACTGGACCTAATATAAATCATTATATAATTATATTTTTAGTATTAATTCAAATTTTATTATTAGTATTAGAATCTGCAGTTGCGGTTATTCAATCTTATGTAATTGCAATTTTAAGAACGTTATATTCTAGTGAAGTTAATTAATCTTACCTTAAACTAATGAAAATTACACATAATCATCCATTTCATCTAGTAGATTACAGACCTTGACCTTTAACAGGAGCTATTGGAGTTATAACTTTAGTTACTGGAATAGTAAAATGATTCCATAATTTTAATTTAAATTTATTAATTTTAGGTTATTTAATTGTTATTTTAACTATATATCAATGATGACGAGATGTTTGCCGTGAAGGTACTCTTCAAGGTAAACATACAATTTTAGTTACAAAAGGACTTCGATGAGGAATAATTCTTTTTATTGTCTCAGAAATTTTTTTTTTTTTATCATTTTTTTGAGCCTTTTTTCATAGAAGTTTATCCCCAAATATTGAAATTGGATCAATATGACCTCCTATAAGTATTACTCCTTTTAACCCATTTCAAATTCCTCTTTTAAATACTATTATTCTAATTAGATCTGGAGTATCTGTTACTTGAGCTCATCATGCTTTAATAGAAAATAATGATTCTCAAACAACTCAAGGATTATTTATTACTATTATTTTAGGAATTTATTTTACTATTTTACAAGCTTATGAATATTTTGAAGCTCCATTTACTATCGCTGATAGAATTTATGGATCAACCTTTTTTATAGCAACTGGTTTTCATGGATTACATGTTATTATTGGAACCATATTTTTATTAATTTGTTTAATTCGACATTTAAATAACCACTTCTCTAAAAATCATCATTTTGGATTCGAAGCAGCTGCATGATATTGACATTTTGTAGATGTAGTATGATTATTTCTTTACATTTCCATTTATTGATGAGGTAATTAATTATTTATATAATATATTTAGTATATTTGACTTCCAATCAAAAAGTTTAAAAATTTTTAATATAAATAATTATCTTAATAATAAACATTTTTTTTTTAATTATAATTATTTCAAATATCATAATATTTTTATCAATTATTTTATCAAAAAAATCATTTTCTGATCGAGAAAAATCATCTCCATTTGAATGTGGATTTGATCCAAAATCCTCTGCTCGAATTCCTTTTTCCCTTCATTTTTTTCTAATTACAGTTATTTTCTTAATTTTTGATGTTGAAATTGCACTAATCTTCCCTATTATTCCTCTATTCAAAATAGTAAATTTTTTGCTATGAACAAAAATTAGTTTTTTTTTTATTATTATCTTAATTATAGGATTATATCATGAATGAAATCAAAATATATTAAATTGAACTAATTAAATATTCCATTATATATATATATATATATATAATATTTAATTTTTTATAAGGATTATAATTTAACAAAAATATCTGATTTGCATTCAGAAAATATTGAATTTTCAATTTATCTTATATTAAATATTTATTTATAAATAAGAAGCAAAATTTGCATTTAATTTCGACTTAAAAGAATGAGTTAAAATAACTCCTTATTTTTAATTGAAACCAAAAAGAGGTATATCACTGTTAATGATAAAATTGAATTTATTATTCCAATTAAATTTTATTTAATAAAATAATGAAATATAAAGTTTAAAAATAAGCTGCTAACTTAATTTTTAGTGGTTAAATTCCATTAATATTTCTTTATTTGTTTATATAGTTTAAAATAAAACTTTACATTTTCATTGTAAAAATAAAATAAATTAATTTTTATAAATAAATTTAAATTTAATTTATTAATTTAAAACTATTTAAAAATAATTTCTATTTCCTTAATATCTTCAATATTATGCTCTATTTTATAAGCTATTTAAATATAATAATAATATAATTAAACTAATTATTATTCAAATAACAAATCTAAATAAATAAATTTTTAAATTATTTATTTGAAAAAAATTATAGAAAATTGAATATTTTTTTATAATTTCTATTATCCCTCATCCTCTATATACTTCTCTTCAACCTATATCAATATTTTTTAATAAATTATGACCAAAATTAAGAAAATAATATCTTAAACCATAAGTTGATAAATTTGGTATAAATCATATCATACATAAAAAATTTCTTAAATTATAGGTTATTAAAAATTTATTAACTGAATAAATTTGTATATTTCTAATTAAATAACCTATTAAACCTCCTATTAATCTTACATAAATTACTAATATTTTTATATTAAAAGGTAAATAAATTATATAAGGATAAGAAAAAATTATTCATCTTAAAAAACTACCTCTAACTACTCTTATAAATAATAAAACAAATATTCTTTTTAATATAACATAATCTTCATCATATAAATTATAAATTCTTATTAAATTATAATCATTTACTATTAAATATATAATTAAACGAATTGTATAAAATATAGTTAAACCTGTAGAAACATAATATAGTATAAAAACTAATAAATTTAAATTTCTAAATCTTACTAATTCTAAAATTAAATCCTTAGAATAAAATCCAGCTAAAAAAGGAATTCCACATAAAGCTAAATTTGAAATATTTATACATAAAGATGTTAATGGAATATAAAATCTAATACCTCCTATAAAACGAATATCTTGTATATCTCTTATTATATGAATAATAACCCCAGCACATATAAATAATAAAGCTTTAAATATAGCATGAGTTAATAGATGAAAAAAAGCCAAATCAGGTATTCCTATTCTTAAAATTCTTATTATTAAACCTAATTGTCTTAACGTTGATAATGCAATAATTTTTTTCAAATCAAATTCATAATTCGCACTAATTCCAGCTATAAATATAGTTAAACCAGATAATAATAATAAAAACTTCAAAAATAATGTATCTACTAATAATATATTAAATCGAATTAACAAATAAACCCCAGCCGTAACTAATGTAGATGAATGAACTAAAGCAGATACAGGTGTAGGAGCTGCTATAGCAGCAGGTAATCAAGATCTAAAAGGAATTTGGGCTCTTTTAGTTATAGCAGCTATAATAATTATTCTTCTAATTATTGTTATTTCTCAATCATTTTTTATAAATTCTAAATAAAAAATATAATTTCAACTTCCATAATTTATTATTCAAGAAATAATTAATAAAATAAAAACATCTCCAATTCGATTTGATAATGCAGTTAATATCCCAGCATTATATGATTTTAAATTTTGATAGTAAATAACTAATAAATAAGATACTAATCCTAACCCATCTCACCCTAATAAAATTCTAATAATATTTGGTCTAATAATTAATATTATTATAGAAGTCACAAATAATAATACTAAAATAATAAAACGACTTAAATTTAATTCAGATCTTATATATCTTTTTCTATAATAAATAACTACTGAAGAAATTAAAAATACAAATATTATAAATAATAAAGACATTCAATCTAATAAAACAGATATAACAATATTTATTGAATTAAAAGAAATAATTTCTCATTCTAAAAAAATAACTATATTATTTATAATAAAATAAATTATAAAAAAAAAATTTAATAATCTCATAACTATTAAAAAAAAAAAAGAAATAAAACAAATAGAATATTTTAAATTATTTATAATTTAAAATGAAATTTTATTCACATTTTTGACACCACAAATCAATATTTTATTCTTAAATTATTTAAATAAAATCAAATTATTCTATAATCAATTTTAATTACTATTAAATTTAAAGGTAATCAATGCAACATTAATATTAAATATTCACGTGAAACTCCAGTATAATATCTATAAATACCTGAATAATACTTACCATGTTGAATATATGAATATAAATATAATCTATAACCAGCTCTAAAAAAAGAAATTAATATTAATATAATTATAGAAATTCAAGATCATCTCATTAATCTATTAATTAAACTAATTTCACCTATTAAATTTAATCTAGGTGGAGCTGCTATATTTGAAGATATTAATAAAAATCATCATAATCTTATTGAAGGTATAAAATTCATTATTCCCTTATTAATATATAATCTACGACTATGTAAACGTTCATAACTAATATTAGCTAAACAAAATATTCCAGAAGAACATAAACCATGACCAATTATTATAATATAAGATCCTAAAAACCCTCAATAATTTATAATCATAATTCCTCTAATTACCAAACTTATATGAGCTACTGAAGAATAAGCAATTAAAGACTTAATATCAACCTGACAAAAACATTTTAAACTAATATAAAACCCACCAATTAATCTAATAACAATTCTAATATAATTTAATTTTAAATTTACTTGCTGTAAAAAAATTATTAAACGTAATAATCCATAACCTCCTAATTTTAATATAATTCCAGCTAAAATTATTGACCCAGAAACAGGAGCCTCAACATGAGCTTTAGGTAATCACAAATGAACAAAATATATAGGTATTTTAACTAAAAAAGCTATAATTATACAAAAATATAATATATATATATCTATATTAATAAACTTTAAAAAATAAATTATTATTCTATTTATTTCATTAAAAACATAAAAAATTCCTATTAATAAAGGTAAAGAAACAAATAAAGTATAAAATAATAAATATATTCCAGCCTTAATTCGTTCAGGTTGATAACCTCAACCAATAATTAATATTAATGTAGGAATCAATCTACCTTCAAAAAATAAATAAAATATAAATATATTTATAACTCTAAAAGTTAAAAATAATATAATTAATAAAAAAATAATATTAAATAAAAAAAAATTTACATAAAATCCCACCTTAAAAATATTTTCTCTTGCTATAATTATTAAAACAGAAATTCAAATTCTTAATAAAATTAAACCATAAGATATAATATCACATGATATTATATATCTTAAATTACAATATAAACCAAATCTTAATCTTAAATTTATAAATATAAATATTATAAAAAATAATATTATTTGAACCATTCAAAATATATTTTTAATAAAACAAATAGGTATTATAAATATTATTATTATTAAAAACTTTATCATTTATATTTTTATTTATAATAAATAATAATAATAATTATTTAATTTTTTTTATTATAATAAATTAAATCCTTGAAAATAATCATTTCCATGAGTTCGAATTAAAGAAACTAAAATAGATAAACCTAAAGCTCCTTCACAAACCGAAAATACTAAAAATACTATTAATATATATATATCATACTCTACATATCTTAAAAAAATTAATATAAAAAAAAAAATTCTTAAAACAATAAATTCTAATCTTAATAAAACAATTAATAAATGCTTATGTTTTAAAACAAAAATTATATTTCCAACAATAAACATTAAAATAAAAATTATTCATATATAAATTATCATTAATAGTTTTTATAGTTTAAAAAAAACATTGGTCTTGTAAACCAAAATTAAGTATTTTACTTTAAAAACTTCAAAGAAAAAGAATTTCTTTATCAATAATCTCCAAAATTATTATTTTATTTAAACTATTCTTTGATTTGATATAACAAAAATATTTTTATCTTTCATAATTATATTTATTTCATTATTTATATTATTTTTAAATAACCCTTTATCAATAGGATTAATAATTTTATTTCAAACATTATTAATATGTATATTATCAGGAATACTTATTAAAACATATTGATTCTCATATATTTTATTCTTAACTTTCTTAGGAGGATTATTAGTTTTATTCATTTATGTTTCAAGAATTGCTTCTAATGAACTTTTTAAACCTTCTTTTAATACAAAATTACTACTAATTATTTCTTTATCAGTATTTATTTTAATTCAATTCTATTTTATAAATAATTTATACTGAATAAATTTTTCTTTTAATTCAGATATAAATAATTTTATTTCATTATCATTATTTATAAATAATGATAATAAAATTAATTTAAATAAATTATATAATAATCAAACTTTCATAATTATATTAATATTAATTATCTATTTATTTATTACATTAATTGCTGTAGTAAAAATTACAAATATTTTTTACGGCCCTTTACGATCAAAAATATAATTTTTAAAATTTTTCACTAAATTATTAATGATAAACCAAAATAATAACTTTATTTTAATACGAAAAACTAACCCAATTATTAAAATTTTAAATGGATCATTAATTGATTTACCATCACCTTCAAATATTTCCTATTGATGAAATTTTGGATCACTATTAGCTTTATGTTTAATTATCCAAATTTTAACTGGATTATTTTTAACAATATACTACACAGCTAATATTGAATTAGCATTTTATAGTGTAAATTATATCTGTCGAAATGTTAATTATGGATGATTAATTCGTACTCTTCATGCTAATGGTGCATCATTTTTCTTCATTTGTATTTATTTACACATTGGACGAGGAATCTACTATGAATCTTTTAATTTAAAACATACTTGAATAATTGGTGTAACTATTTTATTTTTATTAATAGCAACAGCTTTTATAGGATATGTTTTACCTTGAGGTCAAATATCTTTTTGAGGGGCAACTGTAATTACTAACTTATTATCAGCAATCCCATATTTAGGATCAATACTAGTTAATTGAATTTGAGGAGGATTTTCAGTTGATAATGCAACATTAACCCGATTTTATACATTTCATTTTCTTTTACCATTTGTTATTTTAATAATAACAATAATCCATCTATTATTTCTCCATCAAACAGGATCTAATAACCCCCTAGGATTAAATAGAAATTATGATAAAATCCCTTTCCATCCCTTTTTTACTTACAAAGACCTATTAGGAGCAATTATATTATTATTTATTTTAATTATATTAACCTTAACTAATCCCTATTTATTAGGAGATCCAGATAATTTTATTCCAGCAAATCCTCTTGTAACCCCTGAACATATTCAACCTGAATGATATTTTTTATTTGCTTATGCTATCCTACGATCTATTCCTAATAAATTAGGAGGAGTTATTGCCCTAGTTATATCAATTTTAATTTTAATTATTCTCCCATTTACATTTAATAAAAAAATTCAAGGAATTCAATTCTACCCTATTAATCAATTTTTATTTTGAACATTAGTAACAATAATTATTCTATTAACCTGAATTGGAGCTCGCCCAGTAGAAGATCCTTATATTATTACTGGACAATTATTAACTATTTTTTATTTTTCTTATTTTATTATTAATCCATTAACAAGAAAATATTGAGATAATTTAATCTTTAATTAACTAATTAATGAGCTTGTAATAAGCATTTGTTTTGAAAACTTAAGAAAGAATAATAATTCTATTAATTTATACTAAAAATAATCAATAATTTTATATTAAAAAAATTTTTAAACCTAAAAAAAATAATAAAAAATTTATTGATACTGGTAAATATCTTTTTCAAGCCAAATATATTAACTTATCATAACGATAACGAGGTAAAGTACCCCGAACTCAAATAAATAAAAATGAAATAAAACTTAACTTTAAAAAAAAAAAAATAGTTAAATTAAAACCCCCTATATAAACTATCACAAATAATAATCTTATAAATAAAATTCTTGAATATTCAGCTAAAAAAATTAAAGCAAATCCACCTCTTCTATATTCTACATTAAACCCAGAAACTAACTCTCTCTCACCTTCAGCAAAATCAAAAGGAGTACGATTAGTTTCAGCTAATATTGATCTAACTCAACATAATCTTAAAGGAAATATTATAACAATAAATCAAATTAAATTTTGATAAAAATAAAAACTTAATAAATTATAATCTATAATTAAAACAATTCTTGATAATAAAATTATAGCTAAACTAACTTCATAAGAAATAGTTTGAGCAACAGCCCGTAATCCTCCTAATAGTGCATAATTAGAATTAGAAGATCAACCAGCAACTATAATAGTATAAACCCCTATTCTTATACAACATAAAATAAATATAATACCTAAATTAAATCTAATTAAATTAAAATAATAAGGAATAACTATTCAAATAATTAAAGATAAAATAAAACCAACTACAGGAGAAAAATAATATATAATATAATTAGAAAAATTTGGATAAGTTTGCTCCTTAGTAAATAATTTAATAGCATCAGAAAAAGGTTGTAAAATTCCTATTATTCCTAACTTATTAGGACCTTTTCGAATCTGAATATAACCTAAAACTTTACGTTCTAATAAAGTTAAAAAAGCAACTCCAATTAAAACTCCAATAATTAAAATTAATAAACCAATAAAAATTAAATAAATATCATTTATTATCATATACTATCTATATAATATAAATTTATATATTTATGACTTCTAAAATCATTACATTTTTCTGCCAAAATAGCTATAAATTTATATACATATTGTTTATATATATATATATATATATATATTATATCACAATTTTAAATTTTAAAATAAATTAATAAAATTCTCTTAAATAAATTTAATTTAAATATTTAATCCTTTCGTACTAAAATATTTTATTTTTCAAAAGATAGAAACCAACCTGGCTTACACCGGTTTGAACTCAGATCATGTAAGATTTTAATGATCGAACAGATCAAAATTTTAAACTTCTGCATCTAAATTTTATCTTAATCCAACATCGAGGTCGCAAACTCTTTTTTTTATTTGAACTAAAAAAAAAAATTACGCTGTTATCCCTAAGGTAATTTTTTCTTATAATCAATAAAACTGGATCAATTTTTCACTTATTTATGTATTAAATATAAAAAAAGTTTTTTTTATTTTTCTATCACCCCAATAAAATAATTAATTAAATTTAAATTTTTAATTTTATAAATAATTTAAATTAAATTTAATTATAAAACTCTATAGGGTCTTCTCGTCTTTTTAATTTATTTTAGCTTTTTAACTAAAAAATTAAATTCTATAATTTAATTAAGAGACAGTCTATATTTCATCCAATCTTTCATACAAGTCATCAATTAAATGACTAATGATTATGCTACCTTTGTACAGTCAAAATACTGCAGCCCTTCAATTATAAAAATCAGTGGGCAGATTAGACTTTATATTATTTTCAAAAAGACATGTTTTTGTTAAACAAGTGAACATAAAATTTTGCCGAATTCCTTTTAATTAATTTACTTAATAATAAATTCTATTATTAATTAATTATATACTAATTTTATCATTATATCTAATTATAAATTATTATAAATTATTTTTTTATAAAAAAATAAATTTTTATATTAAATTTTATTTTAAAATGAAATTATTTATAATAAATTAAAATTTATTAATAATTTAAATCATATAATTTTCAAATACTTTTTTAATTTTTATTATATTTATTTAAATTAAAGATTATCCCTTAAATTATAAAATTTAAAATAATTTTTATTAATTAATTAATTAATTAATAAATTTTTAAATTTAAAATTAAATTTTTTTCTAAAAAAACTAGATATATTTGAGAACGATTTAACATTTCATTTCCAATTAATTATTTAAAATATTTATATAACAATAACTTTATTAATTAATTATCTCTCTCAAATTCGAGAATTATTTTTATCACAATATTTTTTTTAATAAACTCTGATACACAAGATACATTAAATAAAAATTACTTTAAATTAATTTCTTATTTCAACTATTTCAAAATTCTTTTACAATACTAATCCCCTATAAAATTTTTAATTATTTCTTTATAAATACTCTAACCCCCATTAAAATATTTATTTTTTTTTTATTTAAAAATTCTTTTATTAATTAAAATATTATTAATTTTTCCCCTCAAATTAATTAATTTTATAATATCTTTTCAATGTAAATGAAATACTTTTATCAAGCTCTAATTTGTCTTTCTAGAAACACTTTCCAGTACCTCTACTTTGTTACGACTTATTTCAATTTTATTTATTTATATGAAAGCGACGGGCAATATGTACATATTTCAATTTTTAATCATTTTATTAAACTAAATAAAATTACATTTAAATCCAATTTCAATTAATTTTTTCAAATTAAAATTCATTTAAATAAATTTATTGTAATCCATTATATTCTTAATTATAATCTGCATCTTGATCTGATTTAATTTTATTTTTAATTTTAAAATATTACTTTTATCTAAAAATATTTTTTTAACAACGATATACAAAATTATAAATTAAGTAAATTTATTCGTGGATTATCAATTATTAAACAGATTCCTCTAAATGAACTAAAATACCGCCAAATTGTTTAAGTTTCAATAAATAATTACCTACTATTTTAGTATTTATTAATTTAAAATTTTAATAATAGGGTATCTAATCCTAGTTTTTAAATAAATTTATTAAATCATATATTTTAAATAATTTTTTATAAAATTAAAATTTCACCTAATAATCTTAAATTTAAATTATTTTATTTTATTAATATTAATTAACTTAACTAATAAAATTTAACTTAATCTTTGTTTAACCGCAACTGCTGGCACAAAATTAGTTATTAATTTAAATATTACTAAATATTAATTTCTTAAATATTTTAATATTAATTACTAAATAAAAAAATAAAATTTATTATTAAAATAAATTAATATTAACACTAAAATTTATATGTAAAATAAACTTTAAATAAATTTTTTAAACTACAAAAATTTTTATTTATATGCATTATTTTTCATATAGATTTTTTTTTTTTTTTTTTTATATTTAAATATTTAATATAATTTTTTATTTTATATTAAAATATTTAATATAATTATTAAACATTAAATAATCTTTCTTTCTTTCTTTTTCATACTATTCATATTGAAACCTAATTTGGAAATTAAACAATTACAATTCTTAAAAATTACTATATATTAATATAATTAATAATAATTTTCTTAGTTAAGTTATTGTATTATTAATATATTAATTTAATAAATATATATATATATTATATACATATTAATTATATAAATATTTAATATATATATATATATATATAATTTAAGATAAAAATATATATTTAATTTTTTTATAAACCATTTTTAATAATTTTTCTATAAATAAAAAAAAAAATAAA